CCACTAAAGGATTTAATCGCAAACTTGACAGATAACCTAGAAACTCTAAATTATCTTTAGATAATTGATTTATCTTGACCTTTTGCGATTGAAACCATACGGAAAAATAACATTGCCATAACTTAACAAAATAATATTTCCATTTATTCATCAGAAGCGGCGTATCCTTTGTTGCCAGAATGCATTTTCCGTGATATCTAACATAATGTATGAAAGGATCTTTAAGCAACCCAAGGATCGCCGGAAATTTATTAACAAAGACTTTTAAAAAGTGTTGTATTTTTCCATAGAATAAAATTCGTTCAAAAAGGAGTTCATAAGATGTCGATCTTAAATGAGAAGACCGCTTGCGTAGAAAAAAAAAGATGGATTCGTATTCACATACATGAGTATTATATAAGAACAAGAAAAATCTTGGATTCAAAATTGATTTTTTTTTAATATCAAAATTCTTCCAATTGCAATACTTGTATAGACAGAACCTAAAAAAATGCAAAGAAGAGGCATCTTTTACCCGGAAACGTAGGGTTTGAACCAAGATTTCTAGATGGATGGGGTAAGGTATTAGTACATCTAACACATAATTAAAATGCGAGAATTTGTCTTCTAAAAAGGGAAATATTGAATGAATTGATTTTAAATTATAAGATTTTTGTAATTGTTTTCTTTCGAAAGAGGACCCTAATCTTAGGGAAAATGGAATTTCTATAATCACTGCAAATAAAACAGATATCATTTGATAATAGAAAAGATTGGTATGCCCAAAAAAGAGATTTTGGTTCAACTCCTTAGTGGGAATAATCAAAGGATTCTGTTGATACATTCGCAAAATTAAGCGTTTCACAATCAGTGAACTATATTTTTTGTGATAATCCGCATTTTCCAAGAAAATAGAGCAATTTTGATTTAATCTATTTAAACCATGATCATAAGCAAGTACATAAATATACTCCCGAAAAAAAAGTGGATATAGAAAACTCTGTTGCCGAGCCCCATCGAACTCTAAATATCCTTGAAATTTCTCCATTTGGATTGAAATTCTATTTGAACTGAAAGTAAAGTCTTTTTTTCCTAAGTTCTCAAATGACACATAGTGCGATACAGTCAAAATAAGGTATTAGACTACGAAAGCAATAGATACCTCATAAACAGCTAGACTGCTAACCGGATTCGCTATCTTTAATAGGTTTCTGTTCGTTATATTATAGAATAACAAAACAAGATGATTAGAAATCCTTTATTTTTTTAACCTAATCGCTCTTTTGATTTTGGAAATATATATATTTTTATCAATATACTGCTTCTTTTACACATCCATCTCCAACCTAACCCAAACGGACTAGGGAAAAAAATAATTAGGACTCATTAAAAAATTGATAATAACACGCAAGAAAAAAATTCCTTCCCATACCCGTATTAGGCACTAATCTATTTTTAACATTTAATTAGATCGGGTAATTTTTCAAATTACGAATGGAAGCTCGTTTCTTTTTTTTTTCCTGGAATCAGGAAAAATGGTTTTTTATCCATCCATTTATATTTATTCACTCGACCCAAATTGGAATTCTTTTTTTTTTGTTTGACACCGAAAACAAGGTTATACCGATCAGGAAACAAAAAAAAATTCTCTGAATTCTTCCTTGATACGACATGCTATTTTTTCCATTCATTCCTTTCAGGATCAGTCGTGGTCTTACAAACTCTACCGCGGATCTGGACGAATCCTTTGCTTCATACAAATGTGTAAAAAATGCTAGTCGCACTTAAAAGCCGAGTACTCTACCGTTGAGTTAGCAACCCCAAAAAACAAAAGTACTGAAAATATGTAGATACAACCAGAATAAAAAAAAAATACAGGCATGTGTGCGTCAGGGATAAATAGATCTAATTCTCTATGCGAGAATTATATTTGGTCGATACACTGTTGTCAATATGATTTGAATTTTTAATATAGCGAAAAGAATAGAAAAAAAAATAAAAAAGCTTAACCCCTGGGTTTGTTAGTTTATACAATGAATGAAAACTAAGTCAGTTAGGGTAATCTCAAATCTTTTTTTACTTTTTTAGACCCATTTTTATGGCCTTTAATTTTTTATGAATAATGAATAAATTATTCATATCGATGTAATATATATTTAGAAAAGAATATATTAATTAATATATTCTTTTCTATTTCTATACAGTATTCTTTTCTATACAGTATTCTTTTCTATTTATAATAAAATTAGAATTTCTATAGATCCAAAATTATTTTCATAAATTTGTTTATGATTCTAAAAGATAGTAGTTGTTAGCAGGGTATTTTTTAGTATTTCTACTAAGGTACGAATAATAATAAATCGAAATTCTAATAAATCAAAAACAAATATGACGGAAGCGAAAGAGGAGGAAAGAGTAGAAAAAATTTGATAGCAAGCTATATACGAGTCTTTCACATCCTCTTTTTTATATTTCATTAATTCAATTTCGTTTTATTAAGACTTAATTCCGTCAAAATACCTGCCTTCTTTGAAATATCATGAACTGTTCTTGTTGGTTGAGCCCCTTTGTTAAGTAAATCGAGAATAGCAGGAAGATTAAAATAAGTTTGATTAGTTATCGGATCATAAAACCCACTTTCAGAAGATCTCTTCCTTCTCTTCGGGATCGAACATCAATTGCAACGATTCGATAAACGGCTCATTGGGATAGATGTATATGAATAATACCCCCCCCCTAGAAACGTATAAGAGGCTTTGGCCTCGTACGGCTCGAGAAAAAAATTTAATGAGTAAATGAGTAGAAGTTAACTCTCTGTATCAAATTCAAATATTAAATAGATTACTAAAAACATTACAAAAATTAGCCAGTATTGAAACCCTAAATATTTTTTTTTCCATAAAAAAAAAGCATTCATCCGTACCATTCGTACTCTCGTAACTCAAGTTAAATAACTCTCAAATATCTCAACTGAGAATCCTTAAGTACTCTTTTTATTGAGTAGTCTCTAACCCTTTTTTTGTTTGTCTCGTTTTTTAGAATAAATTTTGATTCTTCATTCTGATCTAGTTGTTCAAACAATTGAAAACTTGATTTCCTTGTTTCAGGATTCTTTATCCTTACTTTGGATCTTTGGGTTTAGACATAACTTCGGTGATCTTGAATCGTTTTATTAAAAAAGGGGCAGCAACAAGCCTTTTATTTTGTTTATGATTTCTTTTCTTTCGATCAAAAAATCATACAAACGCTTGATTCACGCATGATAGACTTTTGATTCAAAGAATTTTCCAATGGAAAATTTCCTTTTCCATTGTAAAATTGCTTGAAGGGGCTTTTTTTTTCAATAAAAAAAAAGACTTACGAAGTTGTAACAACTTATTGATTCGCACTAACCCTAGATCCTTACTCCTGCGAAAGGACTCAAAACTTTCTATTCTCCTCGAGCTCCATCCTATACTCGTTTTTATATTCCAAAAAAATGTAGGACTCTAGTAAAATAGAACACAAAATGTCGAGCCAAGAGCACCTCTATGCCTATATAAAAGTGGCGGATCAAAAAATCCACAACAGATCATGTCCTTCAATTCAAGTCGCACGTTGCTTTCTACCACATCGTTTTAAACGAAGTTTTACCATAACATTCCTCGAGTTTGTGTAATTGATTCAATTATGGAATCATGAATAGTCATAGTTCATTCAGTATATCGTAATCTATACTTTTTCTTTCTCTATGAATGGAATAGTGAATTTACGCGTAAAAGGTTCAGTCAGAATTCAAATGAATCCCATATGAAATTTTATATATGTAAAATGTAAATTTGAAAAAAAAAATCTATATATAAATATAGATTTTTTTTCATTAAAACTCTTAGAATCTACGGTTCTACCCTACTTACCCGTATCACACACAAATCAAAAAAGCAAATCTATTTTTTTTTTAGGTTGAACTGATGAAAAAAAAGTTAATTCTTCTTTTCGTTTCAATATTTTTTTTATATTGGATTTTTAAACAGAAAGAGAAAAGTGGTGTACAAAAGCAATAGAAGATTGATTCCGTAATGACTGTACTCTGGGACGGAAGGATTCGAACCTCCGAATAGCGGGACCAAAACCCGTTGCCTTACCGCTTGGCTACGCCCCATTTCTATTTTTATTCAAGACTACTAAAAGAGTAATATTGCGATTGGTTGTTCGTCAATTCAATTTCCGCCCAAGTTAAATATAGATTACATTAGTGCTAGAATTTTGACACGTGTAGATAACAAATCAAACTGACTTTCTTTATTGATCATTACATAGAATTCAATTAAGATATTGTATGAAAATATTATTTCTTTAATTCTCATAAGAGAATGAAAGGATTTTTGATTGAGTAAGTTCAACAAAGTCTTTTTAGACTATCTTTCTTTATTTTTTTCCTTATAAAAAATAAAAAAAAATCTATTAATAACTCAATCAAAATTAAATTATCCACAAGAACACCAATTTTTGTTATGCTTAATATATTTAATTTGATCCGTATTTGTTTTAATTCTGCCCTTTTTTCAAGCACTTTTTTAGTCGCCAAATTGCCGGAGGCCTACGCCTTTTTGAATCCAATCGTAGATGTTATGCCCGTAATACCTCTTTTCTTTCTTCTCTTAGCCTTTGTTTGGCAAGCAGCTGTAAGTTTTCGATGAAATTCTTAATACTGTCTTAGAAAAATTCACGATTTTTTTTCTTCCAACAATTCAAAAGATCCAAAAAATCTTGATGTATGAACGAACTTTCAATTCAAACATTGCATTTTTTGGTAGCCATACTAAATCTGGATCATTCTATTTCCTAAATTTTCTCCTCTTTTCCCTAACTGAAAGAACCTAATTAGATTCGAGTTCATCAAAAAAAATATCTAGATGTGGGTATGCAAATCTGTTTGAATATGAAAGACTCGACTATTATCTTATTACAAATGACTTTATGAAACTTTTTTTTTTTTTTTATTTTTTTCTAAAAAAAAATAAATCACTTGATTTATTGGTATCAAAATTAGATATTTGGTATAAAAATAGAGAATCTATTCTCTTTTTTTTTTAAGTAAGATCTTGGAGATTGTGTAATGCTTACTCTCAAACTTTTTGTATACACTGTAGTTATATTCTTTGTTTCTCTCTTCATATTTGGATTCCTATCTAATGATCCAGGACGTAATCCGGGACGTGAAGAATAAAAAAGAAAGGTTTTTTATTGCTTTATTTAATTAGTGGCAATGTTCGAATTTTATTAGGATTTTATCTATTACACATCATCAAAAGGAGAAAGGGAAAGAGAGGGATTCGAACCCTCGGTACGATTAACTCGTACAATGGATTAGCAATCCAACGCTTTAGTCCACTCAGCCATCTCTCCTAATCGAAAAGGGATATTTATTAGGTTCCATTAGACAAAAAAAAAGCTTGAAAAAACCTTCTCCACTTTATTCTTACAAAGCTTTCTTTTTTTGTCATAGATTATTCTTTATAATCTATATATTTTTGCATTTTCTATATTTTATTATATATATAATTTATATAATTTCTTTTTTATTATATAAATCTATTTATCATATATTTATATATATAATATTATTATTATATAACTTTTTTTTTATAGAACTTTCTCAGTAATTCTATTTACATAAAAAATGTAGATAAAGATTAAATAAAGAAAAGGCTCGAACTCGAAAGATAAATAAAGAAAACCACAATAATAGAAATAGAGAATCCTTTTTTGTCTCGTCCAAACATAAGTAAAAGATCTTTTTTTTTTATAGCCTGGCCTGGTCAGTCCCCAGCCGGGCCTTTTTTTGTTAAAAAGACTCATCCGATGGATTTTTAGACAAAAAAGATCAAAATAAAAAAAAAAAAATGACATCCGCTTTTACTAATTTTATTAAGTCTACGTTAGAATTTTAGACTTTTTTTTTCAGATTTTTTTATTACACTCCCGATTACTTTGTTCGACAAAAGGTCAATTTATATGCAATAATTGCATTGTAGCGGGTATAGTTTAGTGGTAAAAGTGTGATTCGTTCCTTTAATCCCCTTAATAGTTAAGGGGTCTCTCGGTTTGATTAATCTTCCGATCAAAAACTTTATTTCTTAAAAGGATTTTATCCTTTACCTTTCAATGAAAGATTCAAGGAAGATTTTAGATTCTCGTAATTTATATCCAAAGACTCTAATCAATTGTAAATTTGGATTATGAAATTCCGAAACATAATTTTTGAATTGGATGACTATTTACAATTCAATAAGTATAACAAGAGTATCCATGGATAAAGCTAGAAAAGTTTCTTTCTAATCGTAACTAAATCTTCAGTTGTATTCATTGTTTGGTATACAAAAAATTGAAGCAAAATAGCTATTAAACGAGAACTTTGGTTTACTAAAGACATCGACATATTATATTGTTTTAGCTCGGTGGAAACAAAATACTTTTCCTAAGGATTCCGTTAAATAGAAATAAAGAACGAAGTAACTAGAAAGATTGTTCGAGTTTGCCTTTTCTATCTTCTAGAAGGATCATCTAGAAAGCCAAATTTTCTGTGAAAGCACCCATACGGAAAAAAAGCTAACATAGATGTTATGGGTCGAATTTTTATTTTGATTTCGTTCCCGTCTTTTTTTATTTGGGAATTTGTCCATCCATCATAAAGGAGCCGAATGAAACCAAAGTTTCATGTTCGGTTTTGAATTAGAGACGTTAAAAATATAAAAATGATTAGTCGACGTCGACTAAAACCCTTAGCCTTCCAAGCTAACGATGCGGGTTCGATTCCCGCTACCCGCTGCAAATTCTAAATTGCCCCCCTTTTTTTTATTAGAGACAATTTTCTCTATTAGAATTGTCTAATAGCAATTGTGTATTGAATTCACTTCAATACACAATTGCTAAAAAGATTTAGCCCTTTCTTTTTTTTTTTATTTAACAATTTAAAGTCAAAAAAAGCGAAAAGCGTCCATTGTCTAATGGATAGGACATAGGTCTTCTAAACCTTTGGTATAGGTTCAAATCCTATTGGACGCAATATCAATATAGATATAACTATATTGATATTTATCTATTATTTCCATATATATATATTATATATAATTTTTTTTTATTCCATTTAGAAAAAAGATAACAAAGAAATAGAATAAGAAAGAAAATCAGAATGCTTTAAGATTTAATATTAAACAGATATTAGTTATACATTTCTTTCTATTATATATTCTTAACTTAATATACTTCATATACTTCTATTTATAGAATTTCTTAAAAATTGAATTAAACAATAAAATGGACTAAAGAATCAAAAAAAAAAGAATGATCCATTTCTTTTTTTATAATTTCTCTTGAAGTAGAAAACGTTCCAGTTGCTCTTGAATACCTTCTTTCAAAAGGGTTTCTGCTTCAGCGGTTAATGTCTTGGTAGAGGATATGATTTCTTGGAACTGAGGTTTATTCGTTTTTAAGTAAGTGCGTAACTGAACGAGAAATTTTCTTACTTGTCCAATTTCT